AAAATAATAATGCTTTGGAATAAGCATGAGTAATCAAATGAAATAAAGCACTTCGATAAGACCCCATTCCTAGAGCTAACATCATATAACCCAATTGAGACATTGTCGAATAGGCTAAACCCCTCTTAATATCTTTTTGAGCAAGAGCTAAAGTAGCTCCCAAGAATACGGTTATTATACCTATTAAGGATATAAAATTCATTATAAAAGGTAAAACTCTGAAAAGAGGAAGAAGGCGAGCTACAAGAAAAATACCTGCTGCTACCATAGTGGCAGCATGTATAAGAGCCGAAATAGGAGTGGGTCCCTCCATAGCATCAGGTAACCATACATGAAGGGGAAATTGTGCAGATTTAGCAATTGCACCAGCAAATAATAGAGCAGCACACAAAGTAACAAAAGGTAAATTTACTTCATTATTATAAATCAAATTATTGAATATTTCGAATAAATCCCGAAATTCAAAACTACCTGTTATCCAATAAAATCCTAAAATGCCTAATAATAAACCAAAATCTCCTACACGATTTGTTACAAACGCTTTTTGACAAGCATTTGCCGCAAGAGGGCGTGTGAACCAAAATCCTATTAATAGATAGGAACACATCCCAACCAATTCCCAAAAAATATAAATTTGGATTAAATTTGAACTAGTAACTAATCCCAACATGGAAGTACTGAAAAAACTCATATAACCAAAAAATCTTAAGTATCCTTGATCATGAGTCATATAATTATCACTATAAATAAGAACCATAATTCCCACAGTAGTAATTAACATTGACATAATAGAAGTAAGTGGGTCGATCAAGTAGCCGAATTCGAAAGAAAAATCATTATTGAGTGTCCAAGACCATACATATTGATAGATAGACTTGTTATTTATTTGCTGAATAGACAGATTTGTTGAAAAAATCATGACTATACTTAACAAAAAAATACTCGTAAAAGCCCACATACGACGAAGATTATTTGTTGCTATCGGAAAAAAAAGAAGTCCCACTCCTATTAACATAGGAACTGGAAGTGGAATCAAAGGTATAATCCACGCATATTGATATATCTGTTCCATAAAAAAGTTTTTTGAATTCTTAATTAATATTAATTTTTTTCTTTCCAATTCATTGAATATTCCCTCTTTTGTAAGAGGTGAATAAAAAATCAAAATATATATCTTTTTACTTATTCTTTCTAAGTTTCTGTTAAATATTTCAACTATTCAAATCAAGAGGTTACAATTGGTTAAATCATATGAAAGGAAAAGATTAATTACTAGCCTCCTTCACAAATTTTTTAATTCAAGGCAAAAATCAAATTAAGCCGAGTTTTCCCGAGTTTAACAAGTTATTACTAGAATAATAATAAAGTCTTTTTGTATTAAACCTAAATACCAATTAGGTTCTTATCTTAAATCTTGAGAAAGGCCCTTTTTTTTGTTTTATTCCAGAATAAAAATATAGAACAACGAAAGGAAAGAAAAATCGAAATTCTTTCGGATTTTTTCCCTTTTTTTTTTTGAATTCAAGCAATTTCATTTCTATGGCATAACAGATTCTCGAAATATCGATTTGGATGGCAAAGAATGTGAAAGAAAGATACCAATCAATCCAAACTATTACGTACAGATCTTTTATGAAATGCAAAAATAAATAAAAAATTCTTCTTTATCTCTATTTTTAGTACTATTTTGATTCAATTTTTCTATATCTTTCATCATCTTATCTATTTTAGAAAATTCAAAAAAAATAAAAATATTATCTACAAATGAATGATGAATTACTAATGAGTTAGTAAAGCACAGATTCATTTTGAACAATAGATGTCTTTCACATCCAGCTATATCAATGAGTAATCTCTTAATTTTTATTTAAATGGCAGTTCCAAAAAAACGCACTTCTGCATCAAAAAAGCGTATTCGTAAAAATGGTTGGAAAAGGAAGGGATATTGGGCAGCATTAAAAGCGTTTTCCTTAGGAAAATCTCTTGCTACCGGGACTTCTAAAAGTTTTTTTGTGCGACAAACAAATAAAAGAACAATAAATAAAAGTAAAATAAGAAATAAAACATAAAAGGTTGGGCTAAAAAATTAACTCATTTCATTGTAAAAATAAAATTGCCAATTTTGATTCCATATTGAATTAATCAATATGCAATGGAATTAGATCTGCTCTTATAATATGTTATGTGGAGAATTCTTCAATTTTCCTTTCAAAATGCTAAAAAAAAGAATATTTTCTTTTTGTTAACAAAAAAACGCAAGCTACTAAAATTTCTTGCTTTTTAGTAAATTTTCAAAGTTCGAAGATGGGGAGTTTGTTTCCCCATCAACCCATTTTTCCATAAGATTTTTTCCATATATTCACCTTTTCTCTATTTCTCTGGCAGGTAGTAAGTGTTTCTTTACTAAAAAAATTGAAAAAATGGATTCCAATTTGAAATCTTTTTGTGGAATTTCTTACTTTTCTTTTGGATTTATGGGAATTCTTGTATAGACCCCATATAGATATATCTCGTATATATTTCGCCATTAATCAATTTAAGAACACTTAGGAAAGATATTCTGGAGGAATATGTATCATTTTAGAATGATAGAAAAAAGCAATTTTCAATTAAAAATCTTTTTTGTGGGTTCTATCCCGTAATTCAGAAGAGAACGGTCTAATTTTCCAAAAGTTCAAGTCAAGGAGAATATGATCAAGGATCAAGGGGAGTATCAAATCCATGAAAATAAAATGAAGACCCTAAACAAAAATAATGAACATCCCTATTTGAATCCTTATTTGAATTTGAACAAATTTTTATTCAGAAATTGGAATCCTTCCTAAAAATAAAAAGAATTTCACTCAATTTTATTCGTTAATCTTGACGATTTCTTAGTCATAGACTATTATGAGTTCAAGATAAGCCGCTATGGTGAAATTGGTAGACACGCTGCTCTTAGGAAGCAGTGCTAGAGCATCTCGGTTCGAGTCCGAGTAGCGGCATACTATCTCCTAAAAAAGCAAACGGATCCTATAATGAAATGAATTCAATTCCCGATTTAGTATTTAGTTCTAATTAAAGAACTCCTATTTTTAAAAAATTTTATATGATATTTTCAACGTTAGAACATATATTAACTCATATTTCCTTTTCAGTCGTTTCAATTGTAATTACAATCCATTTGATAACCTTTTTAGTTAATGAAATCGTAAAACTATATGATTCAGTAGAAAAGGGCATGATAATAACTTTTTTTTCTATAACAGGATTATTAATTACTCGTTGGATTTATTCGGGACATTTTCCACTAAGTGATTTATATGAATCGTTAATTTCCCTTTCCTGGAGTTTTTCTCTTATTTATATAGTTACGTATTTAAACAAAAAAAAAAAATATATTTTAAGGCCAATAATTGGCCCAAGTGTTATTTTTACCCAAGGCTTTGCTACTTCCGGCCTTTTAACTGAGATACACCCACCCACAATATTAGTACCCGCTCTTCAATCTGAGTGGTTAATAATGCATGTAAGTATGATGATATTAAGCTATGCGGCCCTTTTATGTGGATCATTATTATCAGTATCACTTCTAGTCATTACAGTTCAAAAAAATCAAAAGTTTTTTTCTACGAGAAATCATTTTTTTAATTTAAATGAGTCTTTGTTCTTTGGTGAAATTGAACACATAGATGAACGAAGTAATTTTTTACAAAATAGTTCTTTTTTTTCGCCAAAAAATTATTACAGATTGCAATTCATTCAACAATTAGATTGTTGGGGTTATAGAGTTATTAGTCTAGGATTTATCTTTTTAACTATAGGAATACTTTCCGGAGCAGTATGGGCTAACGAAGCATGGGGATCTTATTGGAGCTGGGACCCAAAAGAAACTTGGGCTTTTATTACTTGGATCGTATTTGCTATTTATTTACATACTAGAACAAATAGTAAAATGAAGGGTCAAAATTCAGCAATTGTGGCATCTGTTGGATTTCTTATAATTTGGATATGCTATTTTGGCGTCAATTTATTAGGAATAGGATTACATAGTTATGGTTCATTTACATTACCATTTAATTGAATGAAAAAGTGATTATGACGAATAGGGATAGAAATCCGACAAAAAAATTTATGTGAATTGGTGAGAACCCGGTGAATCAAACATTGTCCGGGTTCTCACCAATTCATTTTAATTTTTTAACGTAGTAGAAGAAAAAAGCCATCTTTTTGTTTTTTGTCGTTGTACAACGAACATTTTAGAAAAGAAAAATGATTAGACTTTTTTATTTTTTTTTCATCAAAATAAAAACTATCTATCTAAAAAATGAGATAAAATAACTTCCACTTTTTCAACTGATAGTGAAAGAACGAAATCAGGGTACATACCAATCCCTAGTACAGGTAAAAAAATAGAGATCGAAAGAAATAACTCACGTGGTCCAGAATCAAAAAAATAAGAATTTGGAACTTTAAATATTTTGTATCCATAGAACATCTGGCGTAACATAGATAATAAATAAATAGGAGTTAATATCATTCCAATTGCCATTACAAAAGTAATTAGTACTTTTGTTATTAAAAGATATTTTGAACTAGTAATTAGTCCAAAAAAAACTATTAATTCGGCAACAAAACCACTCATACCTGGTAATGCAAGGGAGGCCATTGAGAAGCTACTAAACATCGTAAATATTTTTGGCATTGGGATAGCTATTCCGCCCATTTCGTCAAGATAAACAAGGCGTATTCTATCATAAGTCGTTCCGGCCAAGAAAAAGAGTGCCGCACCAATAAACCCATGAGAAATTATTTGTAAAAGGGCCCCGTTAAGCCCCATATCGGTGATAGAACCAATTCCTATCATTATGAAACCCATATGAGATACAGAAGAATAGGCTATTCTTTTTTTTAAATTCTGTTGACCGAGAGATGTTAAAGCTGCATAGATTATTTGTATTGCCCCTACTATCATCAACCAAGGAGAAAAGAAAAAATGAGCATGAGGAAATAATTCCATATTAATCCGAATTAATCCATATGCTCCCATTTTTAATAAGATTCCGGCAAGAAGCATACAAGTACTATAATGTGCTTCTCCATGGGTATCTGGTAACCATGTGTGTAGGGGTATGATTGGCAATTTGACAGCAAAAGCAATAAAAAACCCAATGTAGAATATTATTTCTAAGGCCACAGGATAGGCCCGATTGCCTAATATATCAAAATTTAATGTTGGTTCATTAGAACCATATAAACCAATACCCAAAACTCCCATTAAAAGAAAAATGGAACCTCCCGCAGTATACAAAATAAATTTTGTAGCTGAGTAAAGACGTTTTTTTCCTCCCCACATGGCTACAAGTAGATAAACGGGAATTAATTCTAATTCCCACATAAGGAAAAAAAGTAAAAGGTCCCGAGAAGAAAACAATCCTATTTGCCCACTGTACATTGCTAGCATCAGGAAGTGAAATAATCGAGAATCTCGAGTAACTGGCCAAGCCGCTAAAGTAGCTAAAGTAGTGATGAATCCCGTTAGTAAAACGGGTCCTATGGAAAGTCCATCTACTCCTAATCTCCAATGGAAATCAAAAAAATTTATCCAGTTATAATCTTCCACTAGTTGGACTAATGGATCATCCCATTGAAAATGATAACAGAATGTATAAGTTGTTAGAAGAAGTTCTAAGATACAGATACATATAGTATACCAGCGTATGACTCTATTTCCTCTATGTGGAAGAAAGAAAATTAAGGAACCCGCCAATATTGGCAAAACTGCAATTATTGTTAACCAAGGAAAATGATTCGTGGTAAAGACAAGATAGACTTGGGCCAGAAAAATCCGTGCTCAAACTAGTCAACCAAGTTTGAGCACGGATTTTGTCGGTAAAAAAAGGAAAATGGATTCAAGTAGAGTTTTATGAAACGTATCAATAAGCTAGACCCATGCTGCGGGTTGTTTCATTAGATAAATAAACTCGAACACTTAAGAAATCCGTTGGGCAGGCGGATTCACATCTCTTACAACCAACACAGTCCTCGGTCCTTGGAGCAGAAGCAATTTGTTTAGCTTTACATCCGTCCCACGGTATCATTTCTAAAACGTCGGTGGGGCACGCTCGAACACATTGAGTACATCCTATACATGTATCATAAATCTTTACTGAATGTGACATTGGATCTATACATTTTTTAACGTCAGAAAATTTCTATCTAGTAAATTCATTTCTAAATCAATCCTCTATTTAGATACCAGACGAATCGATGAGGGATCAAAATCAACCGACTTCAAAATTGGTTTATGGGCGAAAACCAAAATACTTTGATTTCTTATTTTTTGCAACCACGATCATACTTTACCTGTATCAAACCTGCTAATTTGAAATCATTTTTGAATATTCAAATTTCAATTTCGAATTTTAGAATTCTAATTGATATAATTAATATTATTTATTCAACAAATTTGATTGGTTAATACGAGTTGATTTTCTGTTACGATAAATTGATGAAACAATAGCCAGTCCAATAGCTGCTTCAGCGGCTGCAATAGCTATAACAAAAATAGAAAAGATGTCTCCTCTTAATTGACGATTATCAAAAATATCCGAAAATGTTACAAAATTTATATTAACTGAATTTAATATAAGTTCAAGACACATAAGCGCTCTAACCATATTTCGACTTGTGATCAATCCATAGATACCAATAGAAAATAAATAAGCACTCAAAACAAGTACATGTTCGAGCATCATTAACCAACTCCTTATCAATCGTGATTCATTTCAATCTGAACAATAATTCAACCCATTCAACTCTAACAAGTATGGAAGAAAGCAAGGAAATATATTGGAAATAGATCAATAGAAAACTATAAAATCTTTATTTTATATTTAGACAGAAACTAACATTAAAGGATTCTAACACTCCTTTTCTGTTGATCCTATTTGAATTTTTGAATTCCTCATTTTAACGATTTAGATATTATTATTATTGAATTGATTGATTATTGGCGAGCTATAGAAATTGCACCTATTAAAGCGACTAATAGAATTATAGAAATGAGTTCAAATGGAAGAAAAAAATCTGTTGATAAATGAATTCCAATTTGTTGGCTATTACTTATCAAATCTTGCTCTAGAATCTGGTTTGATTTTGCAGTCCAAATGATCCCATACCAGGACGTATCTAGAATAGTAGTAATTAGTGAAAAAAAGATAGTTGTACAAACCATTGAAGTAACTCCATCTCCAACGGTCCAAAGATGAAAATCCTTGTAATATTCTGAACCATTCATAAACATCACAGCAAAAATGATTAAAACATTTATAGCTCCTACATAAATAAGGAGTTGCGCAGCAGCTACAAAATACGAATTCGATAAAATATAGAATAAGGATATACAAAAAAGAACCAACCCCAATGAAAAGGCTGAATAAATTGGATTTGGCTGTAATACTACTCCCAGACTTCCAAATATAAGACCCGATCCCAGAAAGACTAAAAGAAAATCATGTATTGGTCCGGGCAAATCCATTTTTGTGTTATAGAAAAAAGAAATCAAAATATTTCATGACTTTGTTGACCTGACCAGGAAAAAAGAGATTATTCTCAAATTTTCTTTTATTTTTGTATTTTTAAGAAACTTCTTAATTGAATAAAATGGAAATGGGGGTGGTGTCGATTAGTGTAGATATAGGTTTTAGGCTATTCTTATTCTCAAAAAGACAAACTATCTATTTTCGAATCACTATTCGAATCGAAATCCATTTTAAATCCAAATTACGCCCCAATTTTTGCCAACTCAATTTCTATTAACCAAACATCCCATTCTTTTAGATTTTAGATACAAAAGGAATTCTTATTTTCAATTTGGAAATTTTTTTGGAATCAAGGATTTTATACATTTTTTATTTGGGATGAATTCGCAGAAATTGTTCGAATTGTGTAATCCTCAATTATTGACACTGGTAACCGACCTAAAGCAATTTGATTATAATTCAATTCGTGACGATCATAGGCAGAAAGTTCATATTCTTCAGTCATTGATAAACAATTTGTGGGACAATACTCAACACAATTACCACAAAATATACAGATTCCAAAATCAATACTGTAATTAAGTAATCGTTTCTTTCGAATATCCGTTTCCAATTTCCAATCAACAACGGGTAAATCTATAGGACATACACGAACACATACTTCACAAGCAATACATTTATCAAATTCAAAGTGTATTCGGCCTCGGAAACGTTCCGATGTGATCAATTTTTCGTAAGGGTATTGAATAGTTACAGGTAAACGATTCGCGTGGGACAAGGTTATCACAAAACCCTGACCAATATACCTAACAGCTCGTGTTGTTTGTTGACTAGAATTCAAGAACTCAGTTATCATAGGGAACATATCTGAATATCTATAAATAATTTTATATTTGTTTCTTTCTCTTGTTTGAGGCAGGTTGAGAAATCCATTTTTTTACAATGAAAGAAGTTGAAACGAAGTTGTTAATAATAGATTCCCCAGAGAAATAGGTAAAAGAAATTTCCATCCAAGATTTAATAGTTGGTCTATTCTCAGTCTCGGTAAAGTCCATCTTGTTGCAATAGAAATGAACAAGAACAAATAAGTTTTAGCTAATGTAATAAAGATACCAATTATTGTTTCAATAATTTTACTTCTTTCAAAAAGTTCAGGAACAAATATGTATGGAACAGAAAGATTCCAACCCCCCAAGTAAAGAACTGTTACAAATAAAGAAGAAACTAGTAGATTTAGATACGAAGCAACGTAAAATAAACCAAATTTGATACCTGAATATTCGGTTTGATAACCTGCTACTAATTCTTCTTCTGCTTCTGGTAAATCAAAAGGTAATCTTTCACACTCGGCTAGAGAAGAAATTAGAAAAATGATAAAACCTAGAGGTTGACGCCACAAATTCCATCCCCAAAGGCCATATTTTGACTGTGCTTCAACTATATCAACTGTACTTGGACTGTTAGATAATCATAGTCGATGATAACATCACTGTCTCTGTCGCTATTACAGAACCGTACGTGAGACTTTCACCTCATACGGCTCCTCATAAGTCACAAATAAATCTAAGGACTAAGGACCTTTCAACATTTTGATTAGTTATCTTTATGTGTTTGTAGGATTGTTAGATCGTCAAGTTCTTATCCTAAGACTTAGAATTAAACCAATGGAATTCTGTCTGCTAGATTTATAATTAAAAGCTTCTGAATTGATCTCATCTTTTCAAAATTTTCATTTTTTCTTTGTTGATTAATAACTTTTTACTTGAATTTTATACTTGAATAAAAAAGCTTTTGCGAGGAATATCAAATAGATATTTCAACCTATAATCTAAAATTTGTGATTACGAAAAAGAAGTAGCTATTTCATTACATCCCAAGAGTTCTATTTCTCTAAATAACAACGAAAGGCTGTAATTGGAAAACAAGATCTTGTTTTTTTTATTCATAACTATTTCGATTTTAGCTCGTTCCTATTCTATTCTCAGAAAAAAAGGCATTATCAAAAATAAAAGATTTCTTCGTTCGCGATAGTTATTTACTTAATCGGTGGATAGGAACATACTCTGGATCGAAATTGTGGGGAGTACTTCTTAGTCATTTCTACCAACTTAAAGCCCCAATTTGAATTCTTTTTCTATAAAGAAATATCCTGTTGGATAATTTACAGAATCTACATTACTAATCCTTTGTGTATCTTGGTCTTCCTAACCATCCACTCATTTTTTGAATTTCCCATTAGTAGGATACGAAATACATCTATGGTAATAGCCAATAAAACCCCTACAGTTGGTCTTTTCAACCCGCTTCAAGTCATGATCACTAATCACCTTGGGGTAAACAGTCTTGACTGCTTATGTTTACTTTCACTTAATTCTTGTACATAGGAAATGAGATTGAATTTGCTTAACAGCAAAATGGGAAGCCGTTTTTTTTCACTCATATAACTATCTGGTTTAATTCATCAACCCTAAGACTGAATAAAAAAAGAAAAAATGGGTATTCAACTCATTTAACTTCCTTGCTAGAAAGTAGATAAATAGGGGAAATTTTATGTCTCACCGAATCACACGTAGAGATATTGATAATACACAGAGAGTTAATGGTATTTCATAACTAATTGATTGAGCAGCAGCTCTTAAGCCACCTAAAAAGGAATATTTATTATTTGATCCATATCCCGACATAAGAAGTCCAATGGGAGCAAGACTTGAAACAGCGATCCATAAAAAAACACCAATACTAAGATCGGCTAGAATAAGGCGATAGCTAAAAGGAATTACTAAAAAACTTAGTAAAATGGATATCACTGCTAAGGACGGCCCAATACTGAATAAACGGCTATCTCCTCTAGAGGGAAGAAGATTCTCTTTGAAAAGTAATTTTGTACCGTCTGCTAGTGCTTGAAGAATTCCTAAAGGCCCAGCATATTCGGGTCCAATACGTTGTTGTATTCCTGCGGATATCTCTCTTTCTAACCAAACAATTACTAATACACCTAGTGTGATTCCTAATACAAGAGTCAAAATAGGGACAAGCATCCATATGATCCCATAAACTTCTTTTAAGGATTCCAATCTGGAAAAGGAATTGATAGCTTGTATTTCTGTTGTATCAATTATCATTTCAACGATCAACTTCTCCCATAATGATATCTATGCTACCTAATATCGTCATAATATCAGCCAATTTCATTCTTTTAACTAATTGAGGAAGAATTTGCAAGTTTATAAAACCCGGTGGTCGAATTTTCCATCTCCAAGGAAAAACACTCTGATCTCCTACCAAAAAAATTCCCAATTCTCCTTTGGGTGCTTCGACTCTTACATAAAGTTCTTGCTTGGACAATTCAAAAGTTGGAGAAGGTTTTTTACTAATAAATCGATATTCAAAATCATTCAATTCGGGGTCTTTTATTCTATCAAAACGTCGGATTTCTAAATTCTCATAAGGGCCCCCTGGGATTCCTTCTAAAGCCTGTTGGAGAATTCTAATGGATTCTGTCATTTCACTGATTCGGACTAAATAACGAGCTAATGAATCTCCCTCTTTTTGCCATTGAACCTCCCAATCAAATTCGTCGTAACACTCATAATGATCAACCTTACGAAGATCCCATTGTATTCCGGAAGCTCGTAACATTGGTCCTGATAAACCCCAATTTAGTGCTTCTTCTGCGCCAATAATGCCTACACCTTCAACTCGTTCTAAAAAAATGGGATTCCTTGTAATAAGCTTTTGATATTCAGCAACCCCGGTTAAAAAATAATCGCAAAAATCCAAACATTTATCTATCCAGCCATAAGGTAGATCAGCGGCTACTCCTCCAATACGAAAATAATTATGCATCATACGCATACCAGTAGCAGCTTCGAATAGGTCATATATCAATTCTCGTTCTCGAAAAATATAGAAGAAAGGGGTCTGTGCCCCAATATCTGCCATAAAAGGGCCAAGCCATAACAAATGTGAAGCGATACGACTCAACTCTAACATAATAGCTCTGATATAGCTAGCCCTTTTAGGTACTTGAATATTTCCTAGCTGCTCGGGCCCATTTACGGTTATTGCTTCTGTAAACATAGTAGCTAAATAATCCCAACGCGTTACATAAGGCAAATATTGTATAATTGTTCGATTTTCTGCAATTTTTTCCATTCCTCTATGTAAATAACCCAATATTGGTTCACAGTCAATAACATCTTCACCGTCGAGAGTAACGATTAGTCGAAGAACACCATGCATTGATGGATGATGAGGTCCCATATTGACTATCATGAAGTCTTTTCTTGTAGTTGGTGAAATCATAAGTTTTTTCTTGAGTCATTCTTCCATGTATTGCTGAAAGTAAAAAGAAGTTCATCAAATTTCAAATGAATAAGTTAAAATGGTATCATGCTTCAAATTAACGAGTTTTTATTTCGCGAATAGCCAACTCGTTAATTAATTCTTTATAACGTCCTCCATTTTTTTTTGCCAAATAGCTTAGCAGCCGTTGACGTTTTCCCAAAATTTTTCGCAAACCTCTCTGAGATGAATAGTCTTTTTTGTGCAATTCTAAATGTGAAGTAAGTTTCCTTATCTTAGTGGTGAAATTGAATATTTGAAATTCAGCAGATCCTTTGTTTTCTTTTTCAGAAATAAGGGAAATGAATGAATTTTTTATCATAAAAGAACTCCTCTTTTTTTTTTACAGATATGGATTTTACCGATCAGTAATAGTAATACCAATGCCATAAATTTCAATGGGGTATATACAATATATAATCCAAATTTTTTTATGAAATTCCAATTTTTCAATAAAATTCAATTAATCCAATTCAAAATTGGATTTCTATAGGGATAGGAAAAGGTTGGTAATTTGCGCATCGAAGAATTTAGATCTATACCGACGAAGGTTTTGTTGATTCATTTCGAGATCGAATTGAAACATTATACATTTGCTATTGGCTATATGCATGAAATGTAAGGCTCGGGATCTGTGTATGTCTTCATATACCCCATATTATATTTATATCATATTATATTTATATATAGGGTATATTGTATATAGAAAACTATTATCTACCGATTTTCAATCGTGGATAGAGATGTATCCTTAACATACTGAAACGACTGCCATTATTCGTATTAAACCAATAACGATTCATACAAGCTAAATCTTCTAATCGATAATTAGGCCAAAGGAAAAGTTTTAATTTCATTAATTGGTTTTTCTCTCTATCAAAATAATTATTGTCATACGAAACTTGGTTACGTATGTTCATTCCGTTCCAAAATACTAGATTTCTATTTACCTCATTTCTAGTCTTTGAATTGAAACAAATTAGAATTCTCAATTTTCTACGACGTCTAAACGAGAAAATATTTTCAGGAACAAACAAATCAAAATTCTTTTTTTCTTTATTTCGGGTTATTCTTTGATGTGGTGAAATAAGTTCATCAAAATTATTCTTAGAAACGTATCCTTTTTCTTGGTATTTTTGATTTGTTTTGTCTTTACTCTTATGAACCAACGAAATACTTATGGTTTTATACAAAATGAATTGTCCATCATTTTTTCCAGACAGACAACGGGGTTCTATGATCAATACTCCCTTTTTCATCAATTCTGGAAGAGCTAAATTCTTCTGAATTAGCATGATATCCAAACTCATTTCTTTCTTTTGAATCGAGGATAGAGTAATTTGTTTTGGTTTTATCAATCTAAGCAGGAGACAGTATACCTTGATATTATTAATCATTCTTTCATTCAAAGTATCCCCCCATCTCAATTGAAAAAGAAAATAGCGTTTCAGGAATAAATTAAGTTCTGCCTCTGTGTTGCTTTTGTATTGTTTTTTCTTTTTACCCTTTTTCATGTTTGATCTTGCATAATTTTCTTCAATATCTTGTTGTTGTGAAAAATCGGATTCAAGATCTCTTTGGCTTGTGGTTTCTTTTTCTTGGTTATTTTGATCTTTTTTATTTGATAGTATGACATCATTTCCTTTTTGCTTCTCTTTGAGCTTTTTATTTTCACTACTATTTTCATTTTTATTCCAATTTAAAAGAAGTGATTTGCTTGGGATAAACCAAGGTTTCGTTTTATAGGTATTATAAAGTACCAAGAATTCTGGAAAGAACCAAAGTTCTATATTCGATATGGAACATTTTAGCATTTTTTCATTCATTCCCATCCAATCTAAAAATCCTTTAGGGGAGTTTGGGCGAGTTATTTCTGGAATCCTAAAAAGATCCTTTTTCGGAATTTTTTGAGAATTATGAATACCAACTTTATAATTTTTTTTATTTTTAGTGGTATCGATTGTGGTCCAGGTTTCAATCTGGCCCTTTTGTCTAAGATCAAAATTGAGAATTTTCCAATCCAAATATTTTCTATCGGTCGTTTTTTCGATATATCGAATATCGACCTTTCCTAGAAAATTTTTGATCAGGATGTTCTTCAGCATATAAAAAAGGGTATTTTTACGTGTGTTATAAGAGATTTCTGGGCTGTTATTTCCTTGAAACTGAGATCCATGAAAAAGGTATTCTTCAGAATTCAGAAATTTATATGATAAAAGATCATAGCTATAGTATTTTTGAAAGTTTTCTTTTTGATTCGATAATGAATATATTTCCATTTTTTTTTTAGAATTCAATAAATGGCCTTTTTCATCTAAATGCCATTTTAGAAAATTTTCCTTTTTAGCTATACGACGTTGATGAACTTTATTTCGCCATTTTTGTGGTATTAATCTAGACCATCTGATCGAAGATAAATCATATTGAGAATGCCCTCTTAACCAGTTTTTCCATCGATTTATTTCAGAATTCGGAATTTTATTAATCCCTAATTTTAACTGAACTATTCCTTGTGTTTCAAAAGAATTCTTTATTTCAGGCTTAACAAAAAAGGGAATTCCGTTATATTGAAGAACAGATCTTAATTTATACGAGTTAGTAACTTGGATTTGTGATAATTTGTAAAACACATATGCTTGTGACATGTAGGATAAGTCATAAAAAATATGTGAATTTCTTTTCCTATTACTAATTTGAATATTCTCAAGTGACTCTTTTAGAGTTGAAATAAATGGAATTTGATTTTTTTTTTCAACTTTGTCTTCTTTTCGTTCATTATTGTAAATGGATTTCTCAATAATTTTTTTTGTTTTTTTAAAAAAGAGTTCTGTATTAATTCTTGGAATATTAATGAGAGATAAAAATATATCGGTATATATTTGTTCAATAAAAAATTGAAAAAAAAAAGGTAATTTACAGATTAATCGAGCATTTCTTCTTTTTAATATTTTCCATTTTTCTAATTTTTTATCATCATAACTTATTTTCTTTACAGTTACTTTTTTTTTCTCTTTTGTAATTCTTGTTATTTCATTTTGAATTTTACTTATTCGATCAGTTAAATTTTTCATTTTTTTTTGTATCAATGAAGAATTTGTCCAACTCGGATATGCAATTTCAATAAAAGGTTCGG